AAAATATCTCCTTTTAATTGACGACTATCAAACAAATCAGAAAATGTTACGAGATTTATATTAACCGCATTCAGTATAAGTTCAAGACACATAAGTGCTCTAACCATGTTTCGACTTGTGATCAATCCATAAATACCGATAGAAAATAAATAGGCACTCAAAATAAGTACATGTTCGGTCATCATTGACCAACCCCTCATCAATCTTGATTCATTTCAATATGAACAACAATTTCACCGATTTGATTAGAATATAAATTAAGTACGAAACAAAGTAAGGTATTAGTAATGGATCGAACTAAACCCCTTTCAATTTCATATATGAACAATAGAATATGAAAATGGAACTGAAGGAAAATGGATGTGATAACATAGAACAAAACAAGACTTTATTTATTTTATTTTGGATCTAAGTATTTATTACTTAATTACTTTACTGCCGGGCCATAGCAATTGCACCTATCAAAGCAACTAAAAGAATTATAGAAATGAGTTCAAATGGAAGGTAAAAATCTGTTGATAAATGAATCCCAATTTGTTGAACGTTACTTGTTAGGTCCTGCTCTATAATCTGATTTGATCTTGTAGTCCAAACAATCCCGTACCACGACGTATCCGAGATAGTAGTAATTAGTGAAAAAAGAATACTTGTACAAACCAGTGAAGTGACCCCATCCCCAACGGTCCAAAGATAGAAATCGTTGTAATATTCTGAACCATTCATGAACATCACAGCAAATAGGATTAAAACATTTACAGCTCCTACGTAAATAAGGAGTTGTGCAGCAGCTACAAAATAGGAGTTAGATAGAATATGGAATAAGGATATACAAACAAGAACCAGTCCCAATGAAAAAGCAGAATAAATTGGGTTGGTAAGTAAGACCACCCCCAGACCTCCTAATATAAGACCTGATCCCAGAAATACTAAAAGAATATCATGTATTGGTCCAGGTAAATCCATTATGTGTAAAAAAAGAGATAAATAAATCGAAATATTTCATAAACTTACTAACCGATCCAAGAAAAAAGAGGTTACCTTATTTTTTTCTTGTATATGATACGTTCCTAATTGAATCCTAAAGGGGTGTAGATTTATATAGATACAGTTATTGGATCAATCCCGCTACTGTATCTGAAAGAGTAGTTCGGAATTGTATATTTTGAAATCATCACAGATCTATGAATCCGTTCTAAATCAAAATCAAGCCTTGATTCTCACCAATCAATAGTTATTTACTGACCTAGCAAAATGAAAGAAGCCTCACTCCTTTACTTTAGATCAAAACGGAATCTTAGTAATTGGTAATCGTTTTTGAATCAAGAGGTTTACCCCTGATTATTTTGATTGGAGTCGAATTCGTAATTGTTCGAATTGTGTAATCTCCAATTACTGACATTGGTAACCGGCCCAAAGCAATTTGATTATAATTCAATTCGTGACGATCATAAGTAGAAAGTTCATATTCTTCAGTCATTGATAAACAGTTTGTTGGACAATACTCGACACAATTACCACAAAATATACAGATTCCAAAATCAATACTATAATTAAGCAATCGTTTCTTTCTAATATCCGTTTCCAATCTCCAATGAACAACGGGTAGATCTATGGGGCATACCCGAACACATACTTCACAAGCAATGCATTTATCAAATTCAAAATGGATTCGACCACGAAAACGCTCCGATGTGATCGATTTTTCATAAGGATATTGAATAGTCACAGGTAAACGATTCACGTGAGATAAGGTAATCATGAAACTTTGACCAATATACCTTGCAGCTCGTATTGTCTGTTGACCATAATTCATGAACCCAGTCACCATAGGGAACATATCGTGGATATCCATGAATAGTTTGATGTTTCTTTCTCTTGCTCTAGATAGGTTATGAATCTAGAATATCATATTTTGTTATAGCGAAACGAGTTGGGAAGAAGTTGTTAATAATAGATTACCTAGAGAAATAGGTAAAAGAAATTTCCACCCAAGGTTTAATAGCTGGTCCATTCTCATCCTAGGTAAAGTCCATCTTGTTGTGATAGGAATGAACAGGAACAAATAAGCTTTAGCTAATGTAATAAGGATACCAATTGTCATTCCAAAGACTCCACCTGTTTTATTTATTCCAAAAGGTTCAGAAATGAATATGTACGGAATAGAGAAATTCCACCCGCCCAAGTAAAGAACTGTTACAAATAATGAAGAAACTAGTAGATTTAGGTAAGAAGCAACGTAAAATAAACCAGATTTAATACCTGAATATTCGGTTTGATAACCTGCTACTAATTCCTCCTCTGCTTCTGGTAAATCAAAAGGTAATCTTTCACATTCCGCTAGGGAAGAAATTAGAAAAACTATAAACCCTATAGGTTGACGCCACAGATTCCACCCCCAAAACCCATATTTTGACTGTGCCTCAACTATATCAACTGTACTTGAACTGTTAGATAATCATAGTCGATGATAACATCACTATTCCCATCGCTATTCCAGAACCGCACATGAGACCTCAGCTTCATACGGCTCCTCGATGGCCACAAATAAATCTAAGGACTGGTTCATTATTACCTCGGCATGTTTGTAGTGTAGATTAGAGTAAAGATGTATCGAAGAGTCCCGAATTAGACCAATGGAATTCCGTCCGCCATAATAAAAAAAAGCGCTTCCGAATTGATCTCATCCTTTATTTTCTAATTAGACTTAGAATTCTTTTAGTTCAGTAATAACTTAATCCTTCAATAAAATACTCGTTGTTTCAATAGATATTTCGACCCATACTTTTCGTACGAAAAATAATTAGACACTAATTCATAAGTTATAGTTGATAAATCATTATAAGAATTCTATCCGTATGAATATGGATAGGATTGAGGAAAGAAAGAATAAACAAAGATCTCTTATTATTCAGTTTTCCTATTGCATTCCATTTCTTTCGTTCCTGTTCTTCTTTCTCACTCAGAAGGGGGGTTTCTAAAAAATAAAATCAAAGGATTACTTCGTTCTCGACAGTCATTTATTTAATCAGTGGATAGAAGCATACTCTGGATCGGAATCGTGAGGAAGTACTGCTTGATCATTTCTACGAACTTAAAGCCCTCATTATGATTCCTTTTATTTTATGCAGAAATATCCTTTTGGATACCTTACATTATCTTCATCACTAATCCTTTGTGTACCTTTGTGTTCCTAACCGTCCACTCATTTTTGATTGATCCCCGATATGGTAATACATACAACATACCCAACATACAACAACATACAATACAATAGTAGAAACTCCATACAGTTGATCTTTTGCACCCGCTTCAAGTCATGATGACTAATCAACCAATCTTGGGGTAAACAGTTTCGACCGCTTATGTTTACTTCCACTTTACTCTCGTACATAGGGAATGAGAATCAATCTTCTTACTGCAAATTCATAAGCTGTTTTGTTTCACTCATATAACTATCTGGTTTAACTCATCGACCCGAATGATGAATAAAAAGAGAAAGGTATCTATTCAACACATCCAACCCCTTTCCTTTATTTCCAGGAAAGGGGTAAAGGTTCATGTTCCAACGAATCACACGTAGAGATATTGATAACACACACGGAGTTAATGGTATTTCATAACTAATAGATTGAGCAGCAGCTCGTAGACCACCTGAAAAGGAATATTTATTATTCGATCCATATCCTGACATAAGAAGTCCAATAGGAGCAATACTGGAAATAGCGATCCATAAAAAAACGCCTATACTGAGATCGGCTAGAACAAGGCGATAGCCAAAAGGAATTACTAAATAGCTTAGTAGAATTGATATGACCGCTATAGATGGCCCCATACTGAATAAACGAACATCTCCTCTAGATGGGAGAAGATCCTCTTTCAAAAGTAGTTTGGTCCCATCTGCTAGAGCTTGAAGAATTCCCAAGGGGCCGGCATATTCAGGCCCGATACGTTGTTGTATCCCTGCAGATATTTCTCTTTCTAACCACACAATCACGAGTACGCCTATTGTGATTCCCGATACAGGAGTAAAAATAGGGACAAGCAGCCATAAGAGGTCTATGACCTCTTTTAAGGATTCCGATCTGGAAAAAGAATTGATAGCTTGTACTTCTGTCGTATCAATTATCATTTCAACGATCAACTTCTCCCATAATGATATCTATACTACCTAGTATCGTCATGATATCAGCCAATTTCATTCTTTTAACTAGCTGAGGAAGAATTTGCAAATTGATGAAACCAGGTGGACGAATTTTCCATCTCCAGGGAAAAACACTATTATCCCCTATCAGAAAAATTCCCAATTCTCCCTTTGGGGCTTCTACTCTCACATAAAGTTCTTGTTTCGACAATTCAAAAGTGGGAGAAGGCTTTTTACTAATGAATCGATATTCAAAACCATTCCATTCGGAATCACTTGCTCTATCAAAGCGTCGAACTTCTAAGTTCTCATAGGGCCCCCCCGGAATTCCTTCTAGAGCCTGTTGAATAATTTTTATGGATTCCGTCATTTCATTGATTCGTACTAAATAACGAGCTAATGAGTCTCCTTCTTTTTGCCACTGGACTTCCCAATCGAATTCATCGTAACACTCATAATGATCAACTTTACGAAGATCCCATTGGATTCCGGAAGCTCGTAGCATTGGTCCCGATAAACCCCAATTTATTGCTTCCTCCCCACCAATAATGCCCACCCCTTCAACTCGTTCCAAAAAAATGGGATTTTGCGTAATAAGCTTTTGATATTCAACAATTCCTGTTAAAGAATAATCGCAGAAATCCAAACATTTATCTATCCAGCCATGAGGTAGATCAGCAGCGACTCCCCCGATACGGAAATAATTATGCATCATTCGCATACCTGTGGCAGCTTCGAATAGGTCATATAGCAATTCCCTTTCTCTGAAAATATAGAAGAAGGGAGTCTGTGAACCGATATCTGCCATAAAAGGTCCAAGCCATAATAAATGAGAAGCTATACGACTCAGCTCCAGCATAATTACTCTGATATAGCTGGCTCTTTTGGGTACTTGAATATTTCCTAATTGTTCTGGTGCATTTACCGTTATTGCCTCTGTGAACATAGTAGCTAAATAATCCCAACGTGTTACATAAGGAAGATATTGTATAATTGTTCGGTTTTCCGCAATTTTTTCCATCCCTCTGTGTAAATAACCCAATACGGGTTCGCAGTCAATAACATCTTCACCATCTAGAGTAACGATAAGTCGAAGAACACCATGCATTGATGGGTGGTGAGGACCCATATTAACTATCATGAGGTCTTTTCTTGTAGCCGGTACATTCATATGTTTTCTTCTCCGATCCATTATTCTATGAATTGCCGAAAACGAAATAAATGAGGTTCATCAAAATTCAAGATCTAATAAACCAAAGAATTCAAACAATCTTCAAATTAACGAGTTTTTGGTTCCCGAATATCTAATTGATCAATTAATTTTTTATAACGCACTCTATTTTTCTTTGACAAATAAGCCAGCAGCCGTTGACGTTTTCCCAGAATTTTCCGCAAACCTATCTGAGATAAATAATCTTTTCTGTGCAATTCAAAATGTGAAGTAAGTCTCTGTATCTTATTGGTGAAACTGATTACTTGAAATTCAACAGATCCTTTGTTTTTTTCTTCTTTCGGAATAACTGAGATGAATGAATTTTTGACCATAACCATAAAAATAAAATTTCTCTCTTTTTTTTTTTTTTCCACAGATATGGATTTTACCAATCAGGAATAATAAGAATGCCAGTTATTTTGATCTGATACACCCAATAATCTGGATTTATTCATATATTACTTTATTCTATCAAATCAAATCAAAATTAAATTCAAATGAATTGTAAGTACAATTTTGAATTTGATTCGATAGAAGGGCAATTTCTGTACCCACAAAAGAAAATGATTTTGACCTAAGAAGATTCTGCCGAATCATTTCTAGATTCAATCCAATTGAGACGTTATTGAATCGGTATCATGTATTAGAATGTAACACAGCGTGTGTGTACATTCATATACCGGATCCGACACCTGATATATAGGAAATGTACCAACCATCAACTAATTCCGAATCGTGGATACATATGTATCCTTGACATACTGAAACGGCTGCCATTATTGGTATCAAACCAGTAGCGATTCATACAAGCTAAATCCTCTAATCGATAATTGGGCCAAAGAAACAATTTGAATTGAATGAATTTATTTATATCTGTATCAATATGCTTGTCCTCATCCAAAAATTGCCCCCAGTTCCTTACATTGTTGTCATTGAAAAATACCGGATTTCTATCCATAACATTCCTATTTCCGGAATTGAAACAAATTAGAATTCTCAATTCTCTACGACGCCTAGGGGATAGAATATTTTCAGGAACAAACAAATCATAATGATTTTCGTCTCTATTCACAAGCATCTTTTTTTGTTGTACAATGGATCCATTGAAATAATTCTCATCAACATATCTTTTTTCTCGATATCCTCCATTAGTTTGGCATTTATTATTATGGACCAATGAGATACCTATGGTTTGATACATAATAAATTGTCTATCCCATTTTATAGACAGACGTACTGGTTCGAGAATCAATATTCCCTTTTTTATCAATTCTGGAAGAGTTAGATTCGTCTGAATTAACATTACATCCAGGTGCATTTCTCCTCCTTGAATAGAGGATATAGCAATTTCCTTTGCATTTTTTAGTCTAAGCAGGAAACAATATACCTTAACATTATTGAAAATTCTGTGATTCAAAGGATCATCCCATCTCAATTGAAAAAGCAAATATTTTTTCAGGAATAACTCGAGTTTTGCTTTCTTGTTACTCTCGGGTTGTCCTTTCTTTTCACGTTTTTGAATGTCTGATTCCGTGTAATCCTTTTCAAAATCTTTTTGTCGTTTTCGTGCGTCTGAGCCAATATTTCCGTGGCCGAGCTGTTCTTTTTCTTCTTGATTTCGATTCTTTAATTCAAGATATTCTTTTTGATTAGATGATATACGAAGATCCTTTTTTTGATTTCCATTAATGTTTTTGTTTTCACTAATGTTTTCATTTCCATTAAAAATGAAAAGAAGTAATTTGATTGGTATAATCCACGGTTTGATCTTATATGCATCATAAAGTGGCACAAATTCTGAGAAGAACCAAGATTTCGGATTTAATATGGGACGATATAGCATTTCTTTATTCATTCCCATCAAAAAAAACTTTTTTTTTTGATTGGGGGGGTTGATTTCTTGATGAATCGTGAGATAGAAAAGATCTTTCTTATCAATCATTTGATAATAATCAGTATCGGTCTTAGTCATTTTATTAATGTTGGTCCCGGTATCCGTATCGGTCCAGGACTCAATATCGATATTCTTTCTAAGAAATAAATCGAAAATTTTCCACTCCAAATATTTTCTATCCGTACTTTTACCCGTACCAATAATATACTCTTCTCCTAGATAATCACTAATAGATATATCCCCCAGTACATAAAATGGTTCAATTTTAGGTGTGTTGTAATTATATGGAATCTCTCGGTCCTCGTTTACTTGTAATGAGGATGGATAAATATATGAGTCTTTCCTATCCCCATAATTAATATATTTATATGAAAAAAGATCATATCTGTAGTTTTTTTTTAATTTTGTTTTTTTGCTCGTCAATGAATTCACTTCATAATCATTTTTTTTCTCGTAATGAATGAATTGGGCTTTTTCATATGAATTCTTTTTTGAGTCTTTATTTTTAATCGTACGACGCCGATTGACCCTAGTTCGCCATTTTTGCGGTACTAATTTAGACCACCTAGCCTGAGATAAATTGTATTGATAATGACCCCTTAACCAGTTTTTCCATTCATTCATTCCAGAATTCTGAAGTTTTTTATGCCTTGATTTGGAATCAAATATTCTTCGTGTTCCAAAAAAATTCCTGATTCTTTCCTTAAGAATAAGATATGCTTCGCGATATTGAAGTAGAGATCTCAAATGATACTTCTTAATAGCTTGGATTTGTGATAATTTGTAAAATACAGATGCTTGTGAAAAGGAATATAGGTCACCAGAAATCTTTGATTTATTATTACTAATATTAGAAAGAGACTTTTTTATAGTCGAAATAAAGTGAATTTTTTTTTGATTTGTTTCATCAATCCCTTCTTTATTTTTTTCATCATTGTGAATGTATTTATCGATAATCTTTTTTGTTGATTCAAGGAAAAGTTGTACATTGACTCTAGAAATATTAACAGTACTTAGAAAGATATGTATGTATATTCTTTCGTTGAAAAATGTCAAAAAATAGTGCCATTTGCGTATGAATATGAATCTGTTACTTCTTCTTTTTGATATCTGCCAAATGGGTTTCTGCGATTCCGATCTTTTATCACCACAACTTGTATCGTTAGGACTAATATTTATATCCGGAGTTAGAAATATTTTTCTTTTGTCTTTTGCACCCCTTTCTATTTGATTTCTGATTAGGGTTGTTCTATCGGACAGATCTTTCCTTTTTTTTTCTGTCAGTGAATAATTTGCCCAATCCATGAATCTAATTCGAATGGTCGATTCAGGAACAATTTTATTACTGCTTCTGATTATGGAATCTTTTCCATTTTCATTCGGTTCATATACTTTCTTCAATACAAATAAGAAAATTGTATTTACGTTTACAAACTCTTTTATTATTCTTTTTAAAAATAGAACCGTTTTGATAATCCATCTTGTTTTTTCTTTTGAGACCTTTATAAACTGTTTTGTTTTTTTTTTGAAAACTCTTAGAACTAGAAAACATTTTTTTTTCACTTTTCTCTTTTTTTTTTCGAATTCATTATAAATAGGTTCAAAAAAGGAAGGTTGTTGTCGGGCAGAACCAAAAGGTAGTTCGGTTTCCCTCCCCCAGATTGTTAAAAAACAAAAATTTTCTGTTTTCCCTTTCTTTTGGATTGGATCTCTATGATGGGATCGTAGTTTGGATTTGCGCCAGGGTTTCAGACAGAAAGGAAATAGGATTTTTATCTGAATACCATCCGTTAACCAGTTTTTCGGAAATTCTGTTTCTGATAATTGAACACCATTATAGGTGCATTTAACATGCATTTCTCTATTCCACTCCTTCAAATCCTCGTACCACTCGGGGAATTGAAATAAGAGCATACGGCCGAGGTTTTTAGCTATTATCAATGAAGGCAATATGATGTATTTTCTAAGAATCGATTGGGTTACTAACATAGTACCTCTTATTGCTTGAGCAAATATAATAGTATCCCAAGTTTCTGCTATTGCTATCCTTTCATTCTCGTTTTTTTTATCTGCAATTTTTTTTGCCTTTTCTTTTGCCTCTTCCTCCTCAGAATCCGAAGTTTTGAATTTCGGTCCTGTATCTATCCAATTTCTAAAAATTAGATTCATTGTTCGGGAGATATCAAAAGAAAAAAAAAAAGTTTTGTCTATTCTGTCCAAAAAAAGCAGGGAATGCACATTCGCTTGAAACATTTCCCAAGTAACTATTTTACGTCTTTGAGCGCGCATGGATCCTTTTACTATATCCCGACGAAAATCTGATTGTTGCGAGTAACGTATCAAAGCCAACTCTTCTGCTTGATCACTATTAGTACTGGTACTAGTATGAGTATTGGTATTCTCATCCGGATCCGCCTTATCAGTATAAATTACCACACGTTTGGCTTTTCTTGAACGAATTCCATGATTTTCTGTTGATTCTTCCTCATTTTCCTCCTCCCGCTCTTCAAAAGAATCGATCAATTTGTATGATCGTCGAGGAATCTTTTTACCGATTTCTTCTATTCCAATAGATTTTTTTTGAATTGTTTGATTATTTGGATCAGTTGTAATTACATCGAATAGAAATTTCAAACATTTTTTTTTATTTTCTGAATCAAATCTTCTTTGTTCGGATATTAAAACAAGCTTTTTAAAATTAAGATTAAAACCAGTTGTTGATTTCCTAGCTAATTCACTGATAGAGGTCAAG